TTTGCGAATCCGCCGTTAGGGTAATACATGTATGGTAATAGATAGTAAAAAACCCATATAGTTGATCTTTTGCACCCGCTTCAAGCCATGATCACTAATTAACCAATCTTGGGGTAAACAGCTTCTAATGTTTATGTTTACTTCCACTTCACTCTTGTACATAGAAAATGAGATTCAATCTTTTTACTGCAAATTTAGAAGCTGTTTCTTTCACTCATATAACTATCTGGTTTAGTTCATCAACCCGAATGATGAATCAAAAAGAAAAATATATATTCAACTCAGCAAAGGCCCTTTCTAGAAAGAAAAGAAGTAGGGTCAATTTTATGTCTCAACGAATCACACGTAGAGATATTGATAACACACATAGAGTTAATGGGATTTCATAACTAATTGATTGAGCAGCAGCTCGTAAACCGCCTAAAAAGGAATATTTATTATTTGATCCATATCCTGACATAAGAAGTCCAATGGGAGCAATACTTGAAATTGCAATCCATAAAAAAACACCGATACTGAGATCAGCTAGAACAAGATGATAGCCAAAAGGAATTACTAAATAACTTAGTAGAATCGATATGACTGCGATGGATGGTCCGATACTGAATAAACGAATATCTCCTCGAGATGGCAGAAGATTCTCTTTGAAAAGTAATTTTGTACCATCTGCTAGAGCTTGAAGAATTCCAAAAGGACCGGCGTATTCAGGTCCAATACGTTGTTGTATCCCTGCAGATATTTCTCTTTCTAACCAAACAATTACTAGTACACCTATTGTGATTCCTAATACAAGACTGAAAATAGGAACAAGCATCCATATGATCCCATCGACTTCTTTTAAGGATTCCAATCTCGAAAAAGAATTGATAGCTTGTACTTCTGTTGTATCAATTATCATTTTAACGATCAACTTCTCCCATAATGATATCTATGCTACCTAATATCGTCATAATATCAGCCAATTTCATTCTTTTAACTAGCTGAGGAAGAATTTGCAAATTGATAAAACCCGGTGGTCGGATTTTCCATCTCCAAGGAAAAACACTCTTATCTCCTATCAGAAAAATTCCCAATTCTCCTTTTGGGGCTTCAACTCTCACATAAAGTTCTTGCTTCGACAATTCAAAAGTCGGAGAAGGTTTTTTACTAATAAATCGATAGTCAAAATCATTCCATTTCGGATCTCTTAGTGTATCAAAGCGTCGGATTTCTAAATTCTCATAGGGCCCCCCCGGAATTCCTTCTAGAGCCTGTTGAATCATTTTTATGGATTCTGCCATTTCATTGATTCGTACTAAATAACGAGCTAATGAATCCCCCTCTTTTTGCCATTGGACTTCCCAATCGAACTCGTCGTAACACTCATACTGATCAACTTTACGAAGATCCCATTGTATTCCGGAAGCTCGTAGCATTGGTCCCGATAAACCCCAATTTATTGCCTCCTTTCCGCCAATAATGCCTACTCCTTCAACTCGTTTTAAAAAAATAGGATTGCGTGTAATAAGATTTTGATATTCAGCAACCTCTGTTAAAAAATAATCGCAAAAATCCAAACATTTATCTATCCATCCATGAGGTAAATCAGCAGCTACCCCTCCGATACGAAAAAAATTATGCATCATTCGCATACCGGTGGCAGCTTCGAATAGGTCATATATCAATTCTCTTTCTCGAAAAATATAGAAGAAAGGGGTCTGTGCCCCAATATCTGCCATAAAAGGGCCAAGCCATAACAAATGCGAAGCTATACGACTTAACTCCAGCATAATGACTCTGATATAGCTGGCCCTTTTAGGTACTTGAATATTGCCTAACTGCTCCGGTGCATTTACCGTTATTGCTTCTGTGAACATAGTAGCTAAATAATCCCAACGTGTTACATAAGGCAAATATTGTATAATTGTTCGGTTTTCCGCAATTTTTTCCATACCTCTATGTAAATAACCCAATACTGGTTCACAGTCAATAACATCTTCTCCATCTAGAGTAACAATGAGTCGAAGAACACCATGCATTGATGGGTGTTGAGGACCCATATTGACTATCATGAGGTCTTTTCTTGTAACTGGCGTAGTCATAGGTTTTTTCCCGATTCATTCTTCCATGAATTGCTGAAAGCGAAAAGAAGTTCATTACAATTGAAGCGAATAATTCAAACCAACTCTTCAAATTAATCAGCTTTTGTTTTTTGTTTCTCGAATATTCAACTGACCAATTAATTCTTTATAACGTATTCTGTTTTTGTTTGACAAATAAGCCAGCAGCCGTTGACGTTTTCCCAGAATTTTTAGCAGGCCTCTCTGAGACGAATAGTCCTTTTTGTGCAATTTCAAATGTAAAGTAAGTTTCCGTATCTTATTGGTGAAATTAACTACTTGAAATTCAGCGGACCCTCTGTTTTCTTTGTTTTCCTCTTGCAAAATAATTGAAACGAATGCATCTTTTAGCATAAAATAATTTCCCCCTCCCCCTTTTACAGAACAGATATGAATTTGATTGATCAGTAATAATAATACCGGCTATTTTAATGTAGTATACACAAGAATTTTAATTTCTTTATGGATTGCTTATTTTATCAATTAATATGAATCAATCCAATTTTGAATTTGATTCGGATAGGGATAGAAAGGTTTTTACACTCACAAAAGTGAATAACTGAAACCTCAAATTACGAAGATTTCCTTGATGCATTTGTAGATCTAATTGATACGTCATTGACTTAGTATCGTAGCATTTTATATGAAACTGGGATGTAAGACAAGGCATATGTTACGCCGTTTTGTTTCCTTTCATAATACCCTATAATTAGAATTATAGGGTATTGTTTGAGTAAGTCTTGAATGAGCCCTTTGAAAGCTTCATACAAGGGAATATAGAAAAAGAATGTACCGTCAACGAATTTTGAATCGTGGATACATATATATCCTTAACATGCTGAAACGACTCCCATTATTGGTATCAAACCAATAACGATTCATACAAGCTAAATCTTCTAATCGATAATTAGGCCAAAGAAAGAACTTGAATTTTATTAAGAATTTCATTAATTTTTTTTGATTTCTACCAAGATGTTTACTTTTATTCAAAAGTATATTCAAAAAGAAACCCCAGTTTCTTATCTTAGGATCGGTGCAAAGTATTGGATTTTTATCCACACCATTCCTATTCTTTAAATTGAAAGAAATTAGAATTCTCAACTCTCTACGACGTCTAGATGATAAAATAGTTTCGGGAACAAGAAAACCATAATAATTTTTCTTTCTATTTCCTGTTCTTCTTTGATGGCTAAGATATCTTTGGTTTCGGTATTTTTGATTAATTTCTTGCTTACTTTGATCAACCAACGAAATGCGTATGGTCTGATACATAATAATTTGGCTATAAGTTCCTAGATACAGACGATTCGATTCGAGAATCACTACCTCAAGTTGCCCCAGTTCATCCATCTCTAGTGTAGTTTCATAGCGAATGAGATGTTGATTTATACTCAATAGGTTATTACTCAGATAGGTTATCACCCACTTGCTCACTTTTTTGTAATTTAGATTCCACTCTAGCTGGGCTGAAAATTGTCGCATTAGTCCGGGTATTGTTTCCCCCACAAAATAATTGTACCATTTCAATTGAAAAAGCCAATACTGAACTAAATCGGGGGTTCTTATTTTTCCTCTAAACGCTTCGCCACCTATTTTCATGTACAAGTCCTCAGAAGGTGTTTCTATAATTTCTGTTCCTGTCCTTGATACAAGAAGTCTTTTTTCAATGGGTATAAAATCCCAATTTTTTTGAGTTTGAATCTCTTTATTAGTTTCACTAAAACTAATAGGGAAAGACAAATTTCCAAGAAAAAGTGGACTTGGTATAATCCACGGTTTCACTTTATATGCAGTATAAAGTAGCACATGTTCTGGGAAGAACCAAGGTTCGCAGTCCCAATTTGTTACGGGGTTATTTAGTCTTTCTTTATCTATTTTTATCCAATCAAAAAGGATTTCTTTGGAATTGGGTGGATTGATCTCTGGATTTTGACGAAGTTGAATATAATGAAAAGCTTTATTATCATTATCAATATCAAATTGGCTTAGAGCAAAATTTTGCATTTTCCAATCAAAATATTTTCGATCTGGCTTTTTGTCACTATCAATAATATTAGCCCTTCTTAGAAAATTATTGAGATCAATATCCTCATTAACATTAAATAATTTGTGTATAGTGTAATTATAAGAAAGATTTTTCTTCTTATTTACTTGTAATGTTGATCCATAAATAGATGAGTCTTTCTTAGTTTCATAATTAATAGATTTATATGATAAAAGACCATATCTATAGTATTTTTGAAAATTCTCTTGTTGATTTGGTACTGAATATACTTTACACAAATTTGGATTTGTGTAATGAAATAATAGATCTTTTTCATTTTCATCTGAACTCCATTTTTTAAAATCTTTATTTTCAGCCGTACAACGTTGATTGACTCTATTTCGCCATTTTTGTGGTATTAATCTAGACCATCTAATCGGAGATAAGTTGTATTGAGGATGGCCTCTTAACCAGCTTTTCCATTGATCATAACTTCGAGGTTTCTTATGCCTTAATTCGGAATGAAATATTCCTTGTATTTCAAAAGAATCCTTTATTGCAGTCTTAAGAAAAAAAGATGTTCCATGATATTGAAGAGCAGATCTTAACTTAGACAAGTTAATAGCTTGGGGTTGTGATAATTTAAAAAATACATATCTTTGCGACAAGGAAGATAAGTCATAAAAGATATGTGAATTCTTCGTACTAGTTCTAATAGTATAATTAGAACGTGCCTTTTTGATAGTCGAAACCGAAAAAAAGTTCATTTTTTTTTGATTTCTTTCATTATTAGAAATGTATTTCTCAATAATTTTTTCTGGTAAAGGTTGTGTATTGATTCTGGCAATATTAATGATACGTAGAAAGATATCTATGTATATTTTTTCACTAAAAATTTTGAGAAAATAATGTAATTTTAAATAATGGAATTGACTCATTAATCGAGCGTTTCTTCGTTTTAATATTTGCCAAATCCTTTTTAGTGGTTGTGATTCTACATTAGAATTTGTACTACTATTTATTCCGGAAGTTTCTTTTTTTTTATCTTTTGTAAGTCTTTGTATTTTATTTTTGATTGTGCTTGTTCTATCAGTTAGATTCTTCATTTCTTGTTCAGTTAGATTCTTCATTTTTTGTTCTGTCTGTAAAGAATTTGCCCGATCTATAGATCGAATTTGAGTAAACGATTCTTCAATTATCTGATTGTTGATTATAGAATCTTTTTTAGTTTCACTTGATTCATCTATTTTTTTCGATCTAACTAATGGAATTTGATTTCTCTTTGAGAATTCTGATATTACTTTTTTGAAAACTCCTAGAACTTTAAAATCTTTAAAAGCCTTCTTTTTTTTCATTTGTTTTCCTAGTTTCTTAAAAATGGGTTTAAAAAAGGAAGTCATCAAAGAAGATCTTTTTCGGGGAGAACCGAAAGGATATTCAGTTTCCATTCCCAAAATGGTTAAAAAACCAAAATCATCTTCCACTTCCTTTTGTACATTTCGTTTTTTTTTCTTTTTGATTCGATTTCTGCGAGGAGCTTTTAGCTTAGATCTGTGCCAAGGTTTCAAGCGGAAAGGATATAGGATTTTTATGTCAAAACCTTCTGCCATCAAATGGGTCAAAACCTCTTGATCGTTTAGTCCAACACCAAGATGGGTGCATGGAAAATGCCTTTCTCTATTCAATTCCTGAAAATCCTCAGCCCACTCAGGAACTTGAAAAAATAATAAACGGCCAATATTTTTAGCTATTATGAGTAAAGGGAGACTTATATTTTTTCTAAGAAACGATTGCATTAGTAATAAGCAACTTCGTATTCCCGGTCCATATGGCAGGTTTTCCCATACGCTCTCCATTTGTATCTGCATTAGTTCTTCCCTTTTTTTTTCCTGGGATGCGATCTTCGCTTTTTCCTCTCTTGTTTTTGTCTTTTTTTTTGTAGAATTTACAATTTTGGATTTTGTTCTTTTACCCATCCAATTTCTCAAAATAAATTTTATTGGATGAGTCAAAAAATAACCGAGGACACTTTTGATTCTGCCCCAAAAAAGCGGGGACTGCGGCTTTGGGTGAAGCAGTTTCAAAATAATAACTTTCCGCCTTTGAGCGCGTGTAGAACTCATGATTAGGTCTCGCTCAAAATCCGGCTCCTTCAACAGATCTAGGTAAATCGCGTAGTCTTGGCGCGCATAGGGATCAGCCAAATTTTTCGGCTCTTTAGATAGCACTATTTCTTTCAGTGCTCTTGAGCAAAGATGGGGTTCTTTCGGCACTCCCCCATATGCGTAGTCGAGAAATTCTGCTTCCATTTCGCTGATTAATTTGGATGACCATCGAGGGACTTTTTTACCGATTTCTTTGATTCCAACCTTTTTAACGATTTCTTTGATTCCAATAGATTTTTGTTTTCTTTTTTTATCATGTTTTTTTTCTGAAAATAAAGAAGGGACCTTCAAATTGAGACTCACTCGTGTTTTTCTAGCAAATTTACGGATGAAAGTTAAAAAAATATTAATTTCTGTTGAAAATTCTTTTTTATAAAATGTATCCATTTTCTGTTCAAATTCTTTCTGTTTAAAGTCTTGGTAACCAGTGTAATCAGTACTAGAAAGAAGGATACCATGAATCTTATTTATTTTAACTGTCTTGCTAAAATTTGTTTTATTTCTGATTGAAGGTGAAAACCACTGTTGGGGTGTTCCACGATATGGTCCGTTCAAAAAAGGATCATACTCTTGAGACAAGTATAATTTTTGATTAGGCCGGTCTTTTTTTTGAGTCTTATCATTATCCTTAACCAATCTAGTTCTTTTTTCAAGTATATCCCGCGAAAGAAATCCCATGTCTAGAGCTTTAATTCTATTAAGTAATTCGTTTTTTATCTTGTTCTTTTTTTTAGTCTTTGTATAAACCCAATGATTATACAGTTCATCATAGGATGGTTTTTCGAACGTTAACTCGTCTATTCTTCTTTGTATCATTTCCAAAAAAGTTGACAAACTGGGCGGATATGTAAAAGAGATTCTTTGTTTTCCATCACTTCGGCATGTATCAAAAAAATATTGTGACGTTTCACTTTTTACAGCCCCTTTAAAATCCCTGTCATTGTTTTTTATGTATCGTAATGGTCGATTCCAATCTTTATAATCAAAAAGAAGGATCACAGGAAGTTTTTCAACAAATTCAAACCAGAAGAGTTCCTGTTTATGTTTAGTCCCCTTCGTTTCGAAAACCCTTTCTATTTTGACATCTCCCTCTTTCTTTCTTACCCTTACCCTTACCTTTACCCCCCCTTCTTCCATTGTTAAGGGTTTTTCCAGTTTGTTAGTAAGAAGGGGTGAAGGCATTCTGCCTAAATAGTAGACACAGGTAATAAATAAGATAATACTAAAGGTTCGAGCCATAGAATTTTCCAAT